ATGAACAAATATCTTACACGTTGGCTATTTTCTACTAATCACAAGGATATAGGTACTTTATATTTACTATTTGGGGCTTTTTCTGGAATGGCGGGGACAGCTTCGAGTATGTTAATACGGCTAGAGCTGTCAGCTCCAGGTAGTATGTTAGGAGATGATCATCTATATAATGTGGTTGTGACATCACATGCTTTATTAATGATTTTCTTCCTGGTAATGCCAGAAATGATCGGGGGATTCGGAAATTGGTTTGTACCAATTATGATTGGTGCACCTGATATGGCTTTTCCTAGATTAAACAATATCAGTTTCTGGTTATTACCGCCTTCTCTAATACTATTGGTTGGTTCTATGTTTGTGGAACAAGGGGCAGGTACAGGCTGGACCGTTTATCCCCCATTAGCAAGTATTCAAGCTCATTCAGGGGGAGCAGTGGACATGGCCATATTCAGTTTACATCTAGCTGGGGTATCTTCCATTTTAAGTTCTATTAATTTTATAACTACTATAATTAACATGAGGGTTCCTGGTATGACTATGCATAGATTACCTCTATTCGTCTGGTCTGTATTAGTTACTACTATATTGTTATTATTATCTTTACCAGTATTAGCGGGGGCAATTACAATGTTATTGACAGATAGGAATTTTAATACAACATTCTTTGACCCTGCAGGAGGGGGAGATCCGATTTTATTCCAGCACTTATTCTGGTTTTTTGGGCACCCCGAAGTCTATATATTAATTCTACCGGGATTTGGTATTGTATCTCAAATTATACCCACATTTTCTGCTAAACAGCAGATTTTTGGTTATTTAGGTATGGTCTATGCTATGATTTCTATTGGTATATTAGGATTTATTGTTTGGGCCCATCATATGTTTACCGTTGGGATGGATGTTGATACTCGTGCCTACTTTACTGCAGCCACTATGATTATTGCTGTTCCCACCGGGATTAAGATATTTAGCTGGTTAGCTACTATATATGGGGGAAGCCCGCGACTTGAGACACCTATGTTATGGGCTATTGGGTTTGTGTTCTTATTTACCATTGGTGGTTTAACTGGAGTTATATTAGCTAATAGTTCCTTAGATATAATGTTACACGATACTTATTATGTAGTAGCTCACTTCCATTACGTGTTATCTATGGGGGCCATATTTGCCATATTTGGAGGATACTACTATTGGTTCGGTAAAATTACAGGTTTTAGTTATAATGAGTTATATGGTAAGATCCATTTCTGGATTATGTTTATCGGAGTTAATTTAACTTTCTTCCCCCAACATTTCTTGGGTTTAGCTGGGTTGCCTAGAAGATACTCCGATTTCGCTGATGCTTATCAAGATTGGAACTTAGTTAGTTCTGGCGGAGCTATAATAGCACTAGTAGGAATTATGTGGTTTATATACTTGACTTATGAAGCATTAGCGGCCGAAAGACCATTTAAGAGTTGGTCAACTTCGTCTGGCTCGTTAGAATGGTCTTTAGATTCTCCGCCTGCTTTTCATACTTATAATGAATTACCGTTTGTCTATCAGAGTAAATTGAGTCATGGGGATGATTTAAATATTATTTCCACACTACTCCTTTGACCTTGGGGAGTCTATAAGGCAATGTGTTCTTCTAATACATGCAAGGCCCTGTACTATGGGGCCCCTGACCACTAGGTCGAGGGCCCTATAGGAGGGGTCCTACTGGTGAGGATAAAACGGAGATCATCTCGGTTGACGTATTAGAATAGGTGGGATAGTGGCCCACCTGGTCGAAAATGCGTAGTATAGCCACACTTTCACTGTAACAGGGGGAAGACATTTTGGCAGCAGTAGAGAATCTTGTGCAATGGGTAAACGCTTGACACAGGGTTTCACACTGAGGTCTGTCTAACTAAGTGCCAGCAGACGCGGTTAAACTTAGGGGCCCAGTTTTTATTTCGCATTAGGCGTTAAAGTATGTAGTGAAGCATGAGGACAAAGTAAGGTAAACCTCTTGGTAACGGTAAAATGTTTGAAGCAAGAGTGGAAGTCCGAAGGTGGAGACTCCTTACTCCGTTCATGGTTACGTCTTCATGAAATACGAAAGCTTGGATAGCAAACAGGATTAGATACCCTGGTAGTCCTTGCCCTAAACTTATACAATTGGAGCAATCCAAATAACCTTATTGTATGCCTGAATACTATGATCGCAAGATTGAAACTCAAAAGGCTTGGCTGTTCACTGTTTGAATCAGAGGAGCGTGTAATTTAATACGATGATCCGCGTGTCACCTTACCTTTCCTTGAAAGCGGGCCACCTCCTGTAGGTGGTAGCCGCTCAGGCATTGCATGGCCGTCGTCAGGATAACAATAAATGTTATCCTTAACCCTATTATGGATTAAGTCAGGTGTCATGGTCTTTATGGAAAGGGATATTATGCGCTACATTCTCCTACACAATATATACAGTAAATTAGGAGGCGGAGATTCTCTGAAATGGGAATCTTAAGTAGGATTTGATAGTAATCGGGAAGTAGAGCGTTCCGGTGAATTCTAACCCAGTGTTAGCACAAATCGCCCGTCGTCCCCTTCAAGTTAAGGATACGAGACGCCCCGCCTTCGGCGGGGTTATCCCTCCTTTTCGAGAATGGGTAAGTCGTAACATAGTAAGGGTAAGGGAACTTGTTCTTGGGCCATAGGCTACGTTCAATACGTACTTGGCCGCCCGGTAACTAGGATGATGAGTACTATTATTTCAATTATCTTTAAAACGGTTGCAATAATAATACCTTTATTAGTGGCTATAGCTTATTTAACTTTAGCAGAAAGAAAGGTATTAGGATATATGCAAGCACGAAAAGGACCTAATGTAGTTGGTGTTTATGGAATATTACAGCCTTTAGCTGATGGGTTAAAGTTATTCTCCAAAGAGATGGTTATTCCCAATCATGCTAATTTATCGGTTTATATTGTAGCCCCGATTTTATCGCTTACCTTAGCTTTTTTGGCTTGGGGGGTTATTCCTTTTAGCCCAGGCATTGTACTAGCTGATATTAATGTTGGAGTCTTATACATATTTGCTATTAGTTCTATGGGGGTGTATGCTATCTTAATGTCTGGTTGGGGAAGTAATTCTAAATATGCATTCTTAGGGGCTATCAGAGCAGCAGCTCAGATGATTAGCTATGAAGTGTGTATAGGGCTCATCCTAATATCAGTAATATTATGTGCAGGTTCTCTTAATATCACTCAGATTGTTTTAGCTCAAGCCGAAATTTGGTATATAATACCTTTATTTCCAGCTGCCTTAATGTTCTTTGCTTCGGCATTAGCTGAAACTAATCGGGCTCCTTTCGATCTGACCGAGGGAGAATCAGAATTAGTATCTGGTTATAATGTAGAATATTCTAGTATGTCGTTTGCCCTATTCTTTTTAGCTGAATACGGCCATATTATTCTAATGAGCTGTTTGATGAGTTTATTGTTTTTAGGTGGTTGGGCACCTTTCACAGGAATTCTAGGAATGGGTTGCTTGGCCCTTAAAACTACGGCAGTAGTCTTCGCATTTGTGTGGGTCCGAGCTTCTTTCCCTAGAATGAGATATGACCAACTTATGTATCTATTATGGAAGTCTTATTTACCTTTCAGTCTTGGTTTAGTCGTTTTAGTTTCTGGTCTGCTGATAGGTTTGGGTGCAGTGCCCTTTATAGGGGGCTAGCACTCAGCAGGAAGCGCCTTTAGGTGCCTCCTGACTATATTGGGTTCAACCTAACCCTATTGGGTTGATGTACACAAGCTGCCGGGCCCCCACTTCGTATGTAAAATATCCTCCCTACATAGTAGGGGGCTGGAGCGCGTGCATATGGAATCACCAAGCAAAATGTTACGAGTAAGAACTCAACACCCATTACTCTCTATTGTGAACGGGATATTGGTCGATCTGCCGGCCCCTTCTAATATAAGTTATTTATGGAATTTTGGTTCTTTATTAGGGGCTTGTTTAGTTGTTCAATTGATTACCGGAATATTCTTAGCTATGCATTATTGCCCTGATGTTAACTTAGCTTTTGACTCAGTTTCCCATATTTTAAGAGATGTTAATTACGGTTTTGTGTTAAAGTCCATTCATGCTAATGGAGCTTCATTATTCTTTCTCTGTGTGTATATACATATGGGCAGAGGGCTCTATTATGGAAGCTACATGAAAACGGACGTCTGGAATTTAGGGGTTATACTCTACGTCGTAATGATGTTAACAGCCTTCTTAGGGTACGTATTACCTTGGGGACAAATGTCCTTTTGGGGAGCCACAGTTATTACTAACTTCTGTTCTGCTATACCTTATGTGGGCTCAGATATTGTTCAATGGATTTGGGGAGGATTTAGTGTATCTAACGCGACTCTTAATCGTTTCTTCTCTTTACATTATCTTTTTCCCTTTCTTATAGTTGGACTAGCCCTATTACATATTATTAGTTTACACACAGACGGGTCAAATAATCCTTTAGGGATTAGCTCTAATATAGATAAGGTTACCTTTCATGTTTATTATACTTATAAGGACTTGTTTGGAATTATGGTACTTGGCGCTATGTTAGTTATAATTAGTTACTTTATGCCTAATGTGTTAGGTGACCCTGAGAATTTCATTCAAGCTAATCCTTTAGTAACCCCTGTTCATATACAACCAGAATGGTACTTTTTATTCGCATATGCCATACTACGCGCTATACCCAACAAGCTTGGGGGGGTCTTGGCTATGGGACTTAGTATCTTAGTGCTATTCTTATTGCCCTATATTCATACTAGTAAATTAAGAGCCCTAACATTTAGACCGCTAGGTAAAATAGCATTTTGGTTTATAGTAGCTGATTTTATATTATTAACCTGGTTAGGAGCCAACCCAGTAGAGGAACCTTACGTTATGGTCGGTCAATTTGCTGCCTTATTCTACTTTATTTACTTCTTAGTATTAATCCCCCTGTTAGGTTGGGCAGAAACCAAATTGCTCCGGATAAAGTAGTAGGGATCTATGGATAGTATATGAATAGTCTATTTATGATATTCTCCTTAGGAATAGTTGGAGCTAGTCTTATGGTTATATCTACGCCGAATCCTGTTTATTCAGTATTCTGGTTAGTTATCGCCTTTGTTAATGCTGCTGTTATGTTTATATCATTGGGATTAGACTATATAGGCTTAATATTTATAATTGTCTACGTAGGAGCTATCGCTATTTTATTCTTGTTCGTAATTATGTTAATTCAACAGCCTAATAAGGTAGATTCTCAGGATCACTCGCATTTCTTACCTGTAGGATTATCTGTGATATTCCTATTTTATAGTTTACTAACCAATAGCCCTAAATATATCAGCAGTACCCACAGTCCTGTTATAGGATCTAGGACTAACATAGGGGCAATTGGAAGTCATCTTTATACAACTTATTATGAATTAGTGTTAGTTGCTAGTTTGGTGCTACTAGTCGCCATGGTCGGGGCTATATTATTAGCTAAGCAGCCAAATACACCTTCTTTATATAATTCCCACGTAGAGATACGGAGTAGGCAAGATCTCTTCCTACAAATCAGCAGAAAGCACCTTTAGGTGCCTTCTGGCCAAGTGCTAACGCACGTCTCCGCTTAGGAACATGGAGTTCAAAGGAATACTAATACTACTTATCGTTAGCGGGACATTATCAATTATAATTTTAGGGGCATCTTATCTATTAGGAAATAAACAACCCGATATGGAGAAAGTGTCAGTATATGAGTGTGGGTTTGATCCTTTTGATAACCCGGGAAATCCCTTCTCCGTCAGATTCTTCTTAATTGGTATCTTATTTTTAATATTTGATCTTGAAATATCTTTCCTATTTCCCTGGGCTGTTACCTATATGGGCTTACCCCTATTTGGATATTGGGTTGTTATGTTATTTTTATTTATTTTAACTTTAGGGTTAGTTTATGAGTGGATAGAAGGAGGCTTAGAATGGGAAAGCTAGCCCCCTACTTATGAGTCAGCTATAGCGCATGTCCTATTTAATATTATCAATTGTCATCTTATTAATTGGAATCTTAGGTATTATTCTTAATAGAAGCAATTTAATTATTATGTTAATGTGTGTAGAGTTAGTTTTACTGGCCTCTACTATTTTGCTTCTTTTTGAGTCTCGTGTGCTCTATACGCTTTTTGGTCAAATTTTTGCGATTATGATTTTAACTGTCGCAGCTGCCGAGTCTGCTATCGGTTTAGCCATTATGGTTAATTATTACCGTTTACGTGGTACAATTGCTGTTCGAGCCTTAAATTTATTAAGAGGTTAACTCCTAATTAAAAATGAGCCAAGTGCCTATGCAGTATTTCAACTTAATGGAGGAGAATTATTCTAAGTGTGGGTTATCCGTAATCCAGCTTATCCAGATTGGTAAGTTCTATGAAATTTGGCATGAGCCTGATGTTCCTAGTATACAACAAGCATACTCTCAAGCTGAGTTATTAGTTGAGTCTATACCAACTCACAGTACCCAGATACGAAGTCGGTCTTTAGGGGTAACACCTCCTATTGAACAAGTTGCCTCGTTACTTGATATGAGAATAACATCCCCCGGTAAAAGATCCTTGCTTCAAATGGGGTTTCCTATTTATTCCCTTACTACTCATATAGGCACCTTGTTGGATAAAGGTTGGACTATTATAGTTATTGATGAATTAGTCACTGATAAATCGGGGCCCAAACAACGCGCAGTATCTCAGGTTTATTCTCCTAGCTGTAATTTAGAAGACTGTTCGGAATTATCTTATGTGATATCAATATATTTTAAAGATGATTTACTAGGTATTACTTTATTTTCTGCCATGAGTGGGCATAGTCTAATGTTTCCTGTCTATTGGGCCGACAGAGACAAAGTGGCTCGATTACTAGTCAGCTATCGTATTAAAGAGGTAGTAATTAGGGCGGACTCGGGGGCCAATTCAGAGACACTAAATAAGATATATGGCTTATTAATTGGTTGGAATTTATTCCCCTCTGAACCTAATGCTAGAATTGAAGTTATGGGGGAAACATTAACCTCTACCCCCGGCTTATCGTGTTATTTATCTTATAGGTACGAAAATGATAATAAGGAGTGGCTTTTGCTTCATATTTATTTAGGCATTAACGAAGAGTGGTTTAACAAAAATTATCAAGAATATACCCTTAGTAAAATATTTCAAAGCACTTGGACGGAAGATGTCAATCAGGTAAATCTAATTAGCCTCTTGGGAACATTACAATTTATTAAAGATCGAAATCCTAATCTTATTAAGAATCTCCAACTTCCTGAATGTTATAATTCTGTTGTTAGCCCCCTAAATTTAATACTATGTAATCGAGCAGAATATCAATTGGACTTATTACCTAAAAAGGGGAAACTGGGTGGTTTACTTAATCTGGTTGATTACTGTTCTACTGCAATGGGTAAAAGACTACTCAAATTCAGACTTCTTAGCCCTATCACAGATTATTCTGAATTGAATCTTCGTTATGAGGAGATTGCTATATTTAAACAATTACTTGATAAGCAAATATTTGATAACTCTTCGTTAAAACAAATTAAAGATTTATCCTCTTTACATCGTCAATGGGCAATATGTGCCTCGAGTGAGACTATCTTGCCACCTAAAAAGTTGAATCAAATTTACCACTCTTATTTGTCTGCTAATAAATTAATAAGGTCATTACTTCCTTTATTACAACTGCCCCCAATCGGCCCTCAATTAGAATCGTTAATTGGGGAGATAGATATATTTTTCCAGGTCGATAATCTTTTGGCAGATTTTAAAGACATATTGCAACCAACTGATAATCTAACTAACCTCCTCGTACAACAACAAACTTTAAAGGCCCAACTTACAAAATGGGCCGAACAAACTTCGAATATTGTATTTCAAGATACAATTTCTATAAAAGCTGAATATTTCAGTAAGGAGGGTTATGCCCTCTCTATTTTATCTAAAAAGCTAGCTAAGTTAGAGCGTTATTTGGCTAATTCCTCTGTAACTGATACCCCTATTATTATATTGGGTAAAAGAGGAAATCACCATATAATTACTAGTCCCGCTATTCTTAAAGTATCAACTGAATTAAACTTATTAGAAGAGCAAGTTAATATTTATGTAAAACAAACTTATAGCCGGGAACTTAAAAGACTATATTTTAGTTATTCTGAGCTGTTTTTACCCTTAGAGAATATAATTTCTAGATTAGATGTTGCATTAAGCGGGGCTATCGTGTCTACTAAGTTTAATTATACTAGACCTTGCTTATTAACCAAAGCTAGGGATTATGAACAGGGGTTAATAGAAACAATTAATCTACGACACCCATTAATAGAACAGCTAAATACCCAGGAAGAATGTGTAGCTCATGATATTAGTTTAGAGGATAAAGGAATGTTAATATTCTCAGTAAATGGTGCGGGCAAGTCTACTTTACTTAGAGCAATTGGGGTTAACGTAATCTTAGCTCAGGCAGGAATGTATGTAGCTGCAGATTCATTTAAGTTAAGACCCTACCACTATTTAATTACTCGTATTTTAGGGGGAGATGATCTTCATAAAGGTCAAGGTACTTTTGAGGTCGAAATGAGAGATCTCTCAACTATATTAAAGCTAGCTAATTATAACAGTTTAATATTAGGTGATGAGATTTGCCATGGGACAGAAGTTAGTTCAGGGTTAGCAATATTAGCCGCAACAATTGAAAGATTGACAGCTGCACGAACTAGTTTCGTTCTTTCTACTCACCTACATCAAGTTTGTTCTTTGATTGATTCACCAGTTCGGTATTATCATCTATCTGTTATTCAGCGAGAAGATTTAGGGATAATTTATGAACGTAAATTGAAACCTGGTCCAGGGCCCTCTCAATATGGCATCGAAGTTATGGGGCACATAATTAATGACAGAGAGTTTTATACTAATGCTTTAAAATATCGTAAACTTATTAATTGGAAGTCACCATCCCCACGGCCCCGAAGTAAGTCAGCATTCCGCCCCTCTAAATATAATTCTAAAGTTTTTATTGACTCGTGTGAAATATGTGGAGCTCCAGCGGAGGCTATCCATCATATTAAACCTAAGAGATTATGTGGGGGGCACTCCTTCAATTTGAATCGAAGATCTAACTTGGTGCCAGTGTGCTCAAGTTGTCATTTAGATATTCATAGAAATAAGATCTCTATTTTAGGCTGGAAGAGAACACCAGCACATAAGAAATTATATGGGTTTATCTTAATGAGTCTTTAGACAGTGGAACTGAGTAAAGTCTAGGGTCTATCGGTAAGGACGTGAAATACGAAATAACAAGGGAGAGACTTTGAACTTGTTTATCCTAACTGAAAAGGGTGAATTGAATAGTTAATTGAAACATCTTATTAGACTATGGGGAATACATCAACTGAGATTCCGTACGTAGCGGCGAGCGATAGCGGAGGAATTGTCTCAAACAGATAATTAAGATGATTGGACATCTAGACTAAACCCCGATAGACACCTATAGAGAAAGTACCGTGAGGGAAAGACTCAGAATTGGTTCAAAAAGTTACCTTTTGCATAATGGGCCTGCAAGATAAGATTTGGCAAGCTTAAGTAGTGAATGAAGGCGTAGTGAAAGCAAGAGAAAACTCGTCAGTCAAATCTCCCGAAACCAAGTGATCTAACCATGGCCAGGTAGGAGTATCTACCAGACTCCTGACCGAACCAGTGATTGTGGCAAAAATCTTGGATGAGCTGTGGTTAGCGGTGAAATACTAATCGAACTTGGATATAGCTGGTTCTCTACGAAACTTATCTTAGTAAGGCACTCCAAGTTGATTCGCCCCCAAACCAGGGGGCCTGAATTACTGGTGTAGCCAGACTATGGCGATAAGGCCCCTAGTCAAGAGGGGTAAGCCCTAACCAGAAATTAAAGTCACTAATACAGATTAAGTGTATAAAGAGGGTCCAACTTAGACAAACAGGAAGTAGGCTCGGAAACAGCCATCTGCACAGGAAAACGTAAAAGTTCACTGAATGAGCTAGGAAACTCTAAGAATTAAGGCGGCTAAATCTGTAACTGAAATTCTGGAAGCCATACGGCAACCGTAAGGGAGCACCAACTGGCTTGGTAGTAGAGCGTTCTGTATGTATACACCTCGTGAGATAAACAGAAGTGATAATGCAGGCATGAGTAGTACAAGATTCACTCCCAAATAAAATAGTTATACAACTTCTAAGGGCATTACGCCCGATGGATTATAATTCTTGGACCTGTTCAGGAAAATTATTATAGTGCATAGCACTTTCGATTGTTATTTATGGGACTTAGATCTAGGCATAATTTCTCTTAAGGAACTCGGCAAAATAAGATCTCGACTGTTTACCAAAAACATAGCTCTCTGCTAAAGGTTTACTGAAGTATAGAGGGTGAATTCTGCCCAATGGTTGTATAGTGAAACTGAGGACTAACGTCTAAAGCGAAACCCAACTGAATGGCCGCGGTAACTCTGACCGTGATAATGTAGCACAATAAATAGCCAATTAATTGTTGGCGGGTATGAATGGAACCACGAGGGTCTTACTGTCTCAAGAGGAAAGCCGATGAAATTATAATTGTAGTGAAGATACTACATAAACATTGTAAGACGAAAAGACCCTATCGAGCTTTACTGGATACCGATAGCGTTAATTTAGAATGATCGATACTAAGTATCCTAATTCTAAGTTAATAATTTTTGTTGGTCGGACAGTTTAGTTGGGGCGACTACCTTTGAATAAGAAACGAAGGCGAGCTTATGGTATTATTGAAATCTCATTAGCCTCACAGTGAGGGGGACACCCCTAGCTGGCACAAGGACTTACCCACATAGTATATATTATATACGTAATGGGCTCCTATGTGGGCGATAGTGACCCGATATGATTATCCAAAATAAATATCGAAAGCGGATAAAAGCTACCGTAGGAACAACAACAGAATATGCGACCACAATCTTAAAGAGCGGTGCCCTGGTGCTGTAGAAGGTACCTTAGGTTGGTCTGTTCGACCATGAAAACCGTACATGATTTGAGTTCAGAGCGTGGTGACACAGCTCGGTTTCTATCTACAATGTTCAATCCCAACTTTTCTGAGTCCTAGTACGCAAGGAATGGTCTCAGCGATGCTCGACTATATTGGCCCCATCGACGTAATCAACTTCTGGCTGCTGCAAAGAAGGAGAACAAAAGGTTTCGGGATTAATAAGGTGCCACGGAAGTGGCGCACCTTCTCAGGTGCCATGTGGGTGCATAGCCCCTGGTACCCTATGGAATTAACACTAGGGCTCATCATACTAATAGTGTTGATGTATGGATTAAAGGCCCCGACTCTAAGATTAGCAACATTTTGTTTAGGAGTTATACTACTTATGAGTGCTGTGGGGGCTGAGCCCCATCTGCTATGTTGGACACAGGCTATTAAGATGTTGGTGATGCTAAGCGGGTTAGCCATACTGTGTATGCTGGACCATCGAACATCGCATCGATCAAGCTCTTTATTGATTTTATTAGTGATCTTAGGTAATTTATTACTTATTGGGTCAACAAATTTAATTTCGATATATTTAGCATTAGAAATGCAAACATTATGTATGTTTATCTTAGTAGCTTATAATAAAAACTCACTGTTATCAGCAGAAGCTGGATTGAAATACTTCGTGTTAGGGGCATTATCTTCGGGGTTATTCCTGTTTGGTTGTGCCTTAATTTATGGCTCCACAGGAGAGCTTGAACTTCAATTTATTCGTATGAGTCTAATATCTTATGGAGCATTAGCTGGTAAGTGTCTTATTACTGTCTCATTATTATTTAAAGTGTCTGCAGCTCCATTTCATATGTGGGCCCCCGATGTCTACGAAGGGGCTCCAACTTGGGTAGCTGCGCTATTATCTATCGTGCCCAAATTGGGGGTACTAGCTATTATAATACAAATAGGCCTAAATGAAATAGGATTATTAATGGCCGGGCTAATCTCCTTAATTATTGGGGCTATAGGAGCTTTGAATCAAACTCGTATAAAAAGATTATTAGCTTATAGCGGGATAGGCCATATAGGGTTTGTGCTGCTTGGAATAGCTATAGGGTCTATAGAGAGTATTCAGGCTAGTTTAATGTATATAGGTGCCTACATATTAACTCAAGTATTACTTTGGTCTGTAGTACTAATTATATCACCTAAAAGAGATATGCTTATTGAGTTTAGTGGTATTTCAAGATTAAACCCAATCTTAGCATTAGCATTAGCTGCAGGTTTATTGTCTACTGCAGGAATTCCCCCTTTAATTGGGTTTTTGACTAAATGGTATATTATCTTAGCAGCTGTTGGTCAAGGCTACTATCTTAGCGCTTTAATAGCTTTAGTCTGCTCCGTAATAGCTGGAGTTTATTACCTTAGATTAGTTAAAATTATATTTTATCAACCTTTGTCGACGCCTTTAGTAATAACAAATATACTAAATTCTCCACGTGAGACAGGTTTGGGCAAGGCCATATTAATAGGGGTAAGTTTATATTTAGTATTAACAATTATAGTATGTCCTAGTTTGTTTTTTCAGTTAACACATTTGATTATTTTAGATTTATTTCCATGTATCTTCTAGTAATATTAATACCTTTATTAAGCGCAGTCGGAAGCGGACTAGGGGGTCGTTATCTAGGAAGGAAGGGGGCTGGTTTGTTAGCTTCTGTATGGGTTATCGCTAGTAGCCTTCTTTCTTTTGTATTATGTTATGAAATCCTTATTAATGGGTCCGCAGTATATATAGAGTTAGGAAGATGGATAGAGTCTGATTTACTAATAACTAATTTCGGCTTACAATTTGATGTGATAACAGCTGTAATGTTAATAGTAGTAACCACAATTAGCGGGTTAGTTCATATCTATTCTACAAGTTATATGAGAGAAGACCCGCATTTACCTAGATTCATGAGTTATCTGTCTTTATTTACCTTTTTTATGTTAGTTTTAGTTACTAGTAATAATTATGTGCAATTATTTATTGGTTGGGAAGGTGTCGGTTTATGTTCTTATTTATTAATTAACTTTTGGTTTACACGTATACAAGCTAACAAGGCAGCAATTAAGGCAATGTTAATTAATAGAATAGGAGATATAGGATTAATGTTAGCTATCATATTAATCTGGAAAGAATTTGGGGTATTAGATTACTGTAGTTTGTTCTCCACCTTGTCTCCATCTTCAGCGTGTACTTGGATTTGTATCTTACTAACTATCGGGGCCATAGGAAAATCTGCCCAATTAGGGTTACATACTTGGTTGCCAGATGCTATGGAGGGCCCCACACCTGTTTCGGCCCTAATTCACGCAGCAACAATGGTAACAGCAGGAGTATTTTTAATTATAAGGTCCGCCCCCCTTTTTGATCATTCTCCAACTGCAACAATTATTGTGGGTTTAGTTGGCTCCCTGACTGCTTTCTTTGCTGCCACAGTAGGATTAGTCCAATCGGATATAAAAAAAGTTATTGCTTATTCTACTTGTAGTCAATTAGGATACATGGTAATGGCCTGTGGTACTTATAGCTGTATAAGTAGTTTATACCACCTACTAACTCATGCTTTCTTTAAGGCTTTATTATTCTTGGGAGCAGGCTCAATAATTCACGCCCTTTTAGATGAACAAGATCTTAGGAAGATGGGGGGAATAATTAGGGGCCTACCTTTAACTTATGTATTAATGTTGATTGGTTCATTGTCTTTGGCTGGTTTTCCCTATTTATCTGGATTTTACTCTAAAGATTTAATATTGGAATTAACTTATAATAGTTATTGTTTAATATCAATTTATTGGTTGGCTTCAATTACGGCCTTCTTGACCGCTTTTTATTCATTTCGATTAATATACCTAAGCTTCGTGTCTAAGCCTAATTTAACACGTATGAGCGCACAACATTTACAAGAAGCTGATTGGAACTTATTGGGCCCCCTATTAGTATTAGGGGCAGGGAGTATTTTAGTTGGTTATATAGCTCAAAATATGGTATTTGCGCCAGGTATACGTCCCTTGCCGCTTGTGCCCACAATAGTCTCTTTAGCACCAGTTATTATGTCTGTAACAGGGATATTACTAGTGTTTATACTTCGTCCATATATTATATATTATATTACACGCCCTAGCATATACGGATTCTTATTTTATGCCTGGGAGTTTAACCAAATAGCAAATTATTATATTGGAAGCACAGCTTGGAAGTTCGGCCATATTGTCTCTTATCGCACTATAGATAGAGGGATTTTAGAGATTTTAGGCCCTACTGGAATAGCCCGATGTACTATAGATAGAGGGATTTTAGAGATTTTAGGCCCTACTGGAATAGCCCGATTCATAGTTGATAGAACTAAAGAGTTAAGCAACTTACAATCTGGTTTATTATTTAATTATGCATTAATGATACTAGTTGGGGCAGCTATCGCACTTAAGTTCCTAATCGTAAATTAGGAACTACCGGTGGCTGTCGCAGCGAGTGCAATAGACTGTTAATATGATATTAACTTGTATAGTGGGCTCTATATTAATAAGTATAGTAATAATCGCATTAATTCCCAGGGAAAATAGTATGAAACTACGCCAACAAGCGTTGGAGTGGTCTCTGATAACATTTGCTCTTTCTATTTTATTATTAGTTAACCTTCATCAAGAAGCTCAATTTCAACAGATAATAGAATTCAGCTGGGTGAGTACAATAGGCTGGTTTGAAGGTTCTCCTATATTATTTGCTGTTGACGGGATCTCTATATTTTTCATTGTACTAAGTACTTTGTTAACACCAATTTGTATTTTGGTAAGTTGGGACAGTATAAAGTTTCTTGTTAAGGAGTTTATTATGTGTCTTCTAGGTATTGAACTACTCTTAATTGGAGTATTCTCAACATTAGATCTATTAATATTTTATGTGTTATTTGAGAGTATATTAATACCAATGTTTTTAATAATAGGAGTATGGGGAGCCCGGGCAGAGAAGATAAAAGCTGCCTATTATTTCTTCTTTTATACTTTAGTTGGCTCAATATTAATGTTATTTAGCATAGCAGTTATTTATAGGATAACTGGCACAACTGACTACTTATCCTTAACTAACATTCAGATTTATACTTCAATACAAATTTGGTTATTTATAGGTTTCTTCCTTAGTTTAGCAGTTAAGATACCAATGATACCCTTTCATATATGGTTGCCTCTTGCGCATGTTGAGGCTCCGGTAGCTGGCTCAGTGATTCTAGCTGGAATATTATTAAAATTAGGCGGCTATGGATTCATTCGATTCGCTTGGCCTATTTTTCCTGAAGCAACAGAGTATTTAGCACCAATCATACTAACGTTATCATTAATAGCAGTAATATATGGGAGTTTAACTACTTGCAGACAGGTAGATGCGAAACGTTTGATAGCTTATTCCTCGGTAGCTCATATGGGAATAGTAACAATAGGCTTATTTACTCATACGATGGAGGGTTTAATAGCTTCTATATTCTTAATGATAGCTCATGGAGTAGTTAGCCCAGCNTTATTNATAGCAGTGACANTGCTCTANGAAAGACATCATACAAGATTAATTAGATATTATAGAGGAGTAGTTATGACTATGCCCNNATTTTCNATCGTGTTTATGGTGTTTACTTTAGCTAATATTGCTGTTCCTCTTAGTTGTAACTTTGTTGGAGAATTTTTATCCTTAGTAGCTGCTTTTTCTACTAGTATATCATTAGGAGTTCTCACCTCAACTAGTATGGTCATAGCTGCTGCTTATTCGTTATATTTATATAATAGAATCTGTTTTGGGCAACTTTCTCCATATTTAATATTTTCGAGAGATATTAATAGACGAGAGTTTAATGGACAATTACCGCTAATAGTAGCTATTGTATTATTGGGAATAGTCCCATACCCTTTAATCGAGTTAATTCGTGTATGTTTGCCTAGATTCTTGTAATTTTCCTCTTGAGACAACCTACTTGGTTTTATATGTGTATATATCTTATCTTTTTAACAGCCTGGTAGAGGCAGGAGTTGAACCTGCATAATCAGATTATGAGTCTGAAAACTTACCGTTAGTTGACTCTACAAGCTGAGCTGAGCTTAGCTAAGCACTATGTAACCATGGCCCGGGCTAAGAACCCCACCAGTAAATACATACATATAAAAACAACCAAACCACATCTACAAAATGCCAATACCAACTAGCAGCCTCAAAACCAAAATGATGATGACGAGTATAGTGATAACCTATTAATCTAGTTAAACATACAGACAAAAATATAGTTCCAATAATAACATGAAAACCATGAAAACCTGTAGCCATAAAAAAGGTTGAACCGTATACGGAGTCTGAGATTGTAAAAGGCGCTTCGTAATACTCCATAGCTTGTAGGGCTGTAAATTGAATCCCAAGTATTACTGTGCAAGTAAGTGATTGGATGGCTTCTAATCTCTGTCCGCTAACTATGGCGTGATGTGCCCATGTAACTGTTGCTCCTGAACTAAGTAATATAGCTGTATTTAATAGGGGCACAGAAAACGGATCTAACACTTCTATACCAACAGGGGGCCAAACAGCTCCTAACTCTATAGTTGGCGATAAACTACTATGAAAGAAGGCCCAAAAGAACGCAAAAAAGAAGCAAACTTCAGAAGTAATAAAAAGGATCATCCCGTATCTTAATCCTCTTTTTACTCTCTGAGTATGAAGTCCTTGGAAAGTGGCCTCTCTAATAACATCTCTCCACCAAACAATCATTGTAAATATCAATGTAATTGCCCCTAAATACATTATCCATGCATAACTATAATGAAAATATAATACTGAGCCTACTGTAATCAGTAATGCCCCAATTGAGCCTATATAAGGCCATGGACTAGGATCCACTAAATGATAAGGGTGATAAGCCTTACTCATGGAGACTAATACTCCGACCTGTATGCACCTTATGCGAAGCAATTTGGTTAATGTAGATTTAGAGTATCATTAATGTATATGGCAGTTAACAGACAAAATACATATGCTTGAATCAAGGCCACGGCAATCTCTAGTAAAGTTATAAAAACCATTACTAATATTGGGCCTAAGCTTAATACTAACATTCCATTACTAATCATTGCAAACCCAAAACTTGCTAATATAGCAAATAAAAGGTGCCCAGCAGATAAATTAGCAGCTAATCGAACACCTAAAGAGATTGCCCTGGAAATATAGCTAATTGTTTCAATTATAACTAATAGGGGGGCCAAAGATAAAGGAGCTCCACTAGGCATCATCATTGAAGCAAAGTTCCAACGGAATCGTATAATCCCCAGTATTGTCACTGCCATTAAAATAGAGAAACTTAATCCGAAAGTAACAATAATATGGGCAGTTGGGGTAAATACATAGGGAAATAGGCCGAACAGATTTAATCCAGCAATAAACATAAACAGAGTTATAATAAGAGTAAAATATTGAATCCCCTTATTAGCTGTCGAATCTTTCACTAATCCTAAGAAGTGAGTATAAACAATCTCTTGTATAGACTGCAATCTTGTAGGTATTAGTTTATACGAACAACTTCCTATTAATACTACAGCTAATAGGATAAGCATCATAATAGAAGAATTAGTAATTATTCCTCCAATTATCCGAACTACATTAAACTGATCAAAGAAAGAAGCTGCCATATGAAATATATGAAGTGGGCCTATCTATGGAGTATATCTTGTAGTATAGTATATGCTCTATTAACCCCGAGCCCCCTACTGGGGGCTGCCCCCTCTTCCTGTAATATACTTCTTATACGTAAGTTATTCTGAATTTTAGGTAAAATATACAAACTCATAATACTATAAAGTGCTAACAAGGTTATTAATGTCCAGCTATATTGAGTTAAATAAGCAGTTATATCTAAGTGAGGCATTGTTTTACGATTGGGAGATCCCCTAAAGATCAGCACATAATGAAGATAGCCAGCTGATATATTTATCCATGCTAACGGCTTCTATAACAATAGGCATAAAGGAGTGATTAGCGCCGCATAACTCGGAACATTGACCGTAAAATATTCCCGGCCTTTTAACTAAAAATCCAGTTTGATTAAGACGCCCAGGTACAGCGTCCATTTTAACAGCTAATGAGGGCACAGCAAATGAGTGAAGCACATCTGCCCCTGTAACTAGAATTCTAACATAAGTGTCAATAGGAACAACCATTCTATTGTCAACCTCTAATAGTCGAAGATCGCCCGGTTCAAGATCAGCAGTAGGGACCATATAAGAATCAAATTCTAGGGTACTATCTTCACCTAAGGTAATTTGATAATCTGAGTACTCATAAGACCAATACCATTGATGACCTATGGCTTTTACTGTCACACCTGGCTCTACTACTTCATCCATCAAATAAAGTAGTTTCAAAGAAGGGAATGCTATAAACACTAATATAATTGCTGGAATTATGGTCCAAACAATCTCTATTGTGGCTCCTTCTACGAGATAGCGATGATAAGCTTGGCCTGTCAATCCCCTTATAATTAACCATAATACAGCTGTTATAATAATAATTAAAATAAACATAATTTGGTTATGAAGGAATAGAATCTCTTCCATAACAGGACTAGCAGCATCTTGGAAGCCTAGTTGAAATGGCTCAGCCACGTCACGTAGGAGTGAGGCCTCTAATAATGCATTAATTGGAGTTTTCATTCTTCTCTAGCCCTGTTACTTTGCTGACACACCCAAAAGCTTTACCCAGGGAAATAGCAAAAATTAGTTGTATTCCCCATAGATATGTAGGTTGCATCGCAGATAAGAGCG